CGCCTACTCTGACTTTCGCGAGACATGCAAGAAACGACAATAAATCTCGTCGTTAAATTATGAAAATTTTCATAATATTTTTGAATATTAAATATTAATAGAAATATTATTAATATAAATAAAAAAAAGTAAAATAAAAAAAAAAATACTAAAAAAGTACTTATCATTCATTAGTAGGGGATGACCTTATGATAAAGAACTGGAGTTCAGGTAGAGAAGAAAATAGAGAAATAAAAGTTTTAGCTCAACATATATGTATGTCTGTTTTAAAAGCGCAAAGAGTAATTGATCAGATTCGCGGACGTTCCTATGAGGAAACACTTATGATACTGGAACTCATGCCTTATCGAGCATCTTATCCAATTTTACAATTGGTTTATTCTGCAGCAGCAAACGCTAATCATAATATGGGTTTGAACGAAGCTGATTCATTCATTAGTAAAGCCGAAGTCAATAGGAGTGCTATTGTGAAAAAGTTAAGACCTCGGGCTCGGGGACGTAGTTATCCGATAAAAAAAACCACTTGTCATATAACAATTGTATTAAAGGAAAAATCTAAATCATTTTTAGATCAATCAATCTAAGATTTAGATTCATATTAAAAATATGAATGGAAAGAGAACATAATAGAAAAATATGGGACAAAAAATAAATCCACTTGGTTTCAGACTTGGTACAACTCAAAGTCATCGTTCCTTTTGGTTCGCACAAACAAAAAATTATTCCGTGGGTTTACAGGAAGATGAAAAAATACGGAATTGTATCAAGAACTATGTACAAAAAAATAGGAGAATATCCTCAGGTTTCGAAGGAATCGCACGTATAGGAATTCAAAAAAGAATCGATTTGATCCAGGTCATAATCCATATTGGATTCCCAAATTTATTAATAGAGGGCCAAACACGAGGAATAGAAGAATTACAGATGAATGTACAAAAGGAACTTCATTCTGTGAACCGGAGACTCAACATTGCTATCACAAGAATTGAAAAACCTTATGGACAACCAAATATTCTTGCAGAATATATAGCTTTACAGTTAAAAAATAGAGTTTCCTTTCGAAAGTCAATGAAAAAAGCTATTGAATTAACTGAACAAACAGATACAAAAGGAATTCAAGTACAAATCGCAGGGCGTATCGACGGAAAAGAAATTGCACGTGTCGAATGGATCAGAGAAGGTAGGGTTCCCCTACAAACAATTCGCGCTAAAATTGATCATTGTTCCTATACAATTCGAACTATTTATGGAGTATTAGGCATCAAAATTTGGATATTTGTAAACGAGTTTGGATATTTGTAAACGAGAAATAATAGACCTTCATTTGTCTTGCCATTCTGTCCAGTGATAGAACAAAAAATTACAAACTGTTTCATTCTTTTTCTGTTAAATCAAACAAAAATGAACAATTCTAATTCTATAAGGTTGAATAAAAATTCGATTGACCATTTAGTATAATTGCTATGCTTAGTGTGTGACTCGTTAGTTTTTTCTTTAGAGTTTAAGTTTAGGGTTGAGATTCAAAAAAAAAAAAAAATAGACTAACCCCTAACTATGAACTTAGTAACCATATAAATTAATAACCAACTTATTGCTTCGTATTGTCAAGATCCCAAGAAACAGTCACTATATGGGTGGATCGATCATATAGTTGTAGCAACTGAAATTTTTTCCATAAAAAAGAAATCTGATTATGGGCTGTAAAGCAAAAATAAAGGGATGTGGATAAATGGAAGGATGATAGAAAGAGAGAACAAAAATATCAATGATATATGATTCCAATATGTATGGTCTATGAATCACCTCATAAAAGGCAGTGTGATAAAGCATTAATACTGATATAATCAATACTGATATAAATATATAAATGAAATATAAATAAATAAAATATAAAAAAAAGAAAAAAAAATAATTAAATAATAAAGAATAAGGTGAAGAGCCTCGGGTTAATAAAAACTGAGGAGATTGACTCGGGAACGAATTTTGCCGGAAGCTCCATTGCAGAGTTCAGGCCTAACCATTAATCGAGAAGCTATGGGAACGACGAAACCTGTGACTGCATAGGATTCTATTGAAAACGAATCCTAATAATTCATTGGGTGGGATGGCGGAACGAACCAAGAAAAAATTGATTTATTCTGAGAGGTGTCATGAATTGACCCTACGAATGAAAGAGTCAATATTCGCCCGCGAAACCTTTATTTATTGGATTACAATTTTTGGCGCGATTCGATAGAGGTAAAAATAAGGATTCATTATATTATACGTTATATTCTAAAAAAAGAAGCATTTTTTATATTTTCTATATCTATCTATATCTAATAATATACACGTCCAGCTGTGTATTTTGTATATACATCTTCCTTTGTAACAAATTAAATATGTAACAAATTAAATATCAATAAATGCCATTCATTTCTTATATATACTTATATTATTAACTCATAATTACTTATATTATTATTTATTATAATAATAATAAATAATAATAATAAATAAY